TGGCAACATGCTATTGGGTGGTGGTCCCGCTTATGGGGTCAAATCAATACGTTCTAAGAAGAAATATTGGAAGATCAATCTCATCGATCTTGTAAGTATCATACCAAATCCCATCAATCGAATCATTTTTTCGAGAAATACGAGACATCTAAGTCGTACAAGTAAAGAGATCTATTCATTGATAAGAAAAAGAAAAAACGTGAACGGTGATTGGATTGATGAGAAAATAGAATTCTGGGTCGCGAACAGTGATTCGATTGATGATGAAGAAAGAGAATTCTTGGTTCAGTTCTCCACCTTAACGACAGAAAAAAGGATTGATCAAATTCTATTGAGTCTGACTCATAGTGATCATTTATCAAAGAATGACTCTGGTTATCAAATGATTGAACAACCGGGATCAATTTCCTTACGATACTTAGTTGACATTCATAAAAAGGATCTAATGAATTATGAGTTCAATAGATCCTGTTTAGCAGAAAGACGGATATTCCTTGCTCATTATCAGACAATCACTTATTCACAAGCCTCGTGTGGGGCTAATAGTTTTCATTCCCCATCTCCTCATGGAAAACCCTTTTCGCTCCGCTTAGCCCTATCCCCTTCTAGAGGTATTTTAGTGATAGGTTCTATAGGAACTGGACGATCCTGTTTGGTCAAATACCTAGCGACAAACTCCTATGTTCCTTTCATTACGGTATTTCCGAACAAGTTCCTGGATGACAAGCCTAAAGGTTATCTTATTGATGATATTGATGATAGTGACGATATTGATGATAGTGACGATATTGATGATGACCTTGATACGAAGCTGCTAACTATGACGAATGTGCTAACTATGTATATGACGCCGAAAATAGACCGATTTGATATCACCCTTCAATTCGAATTAGCAAAAGCAATGTCTCCTTGCATAATATGGATTCCAAACATTCATGATCTGCATGTGAATGAGTCGAATTACTTATCCCTCGGTCTATTAGAGAACTATCTCTCCAGGGATTGTGAAAGATGTTCCACTGGAAAGATTCTTGTTATTGCTTCGACTCATATTCCCCAAAAAGTGGATCCCGCTCTAATAGCTCCGAATAAATTAAATACATGCATTAAGATACGAAGGCTTCTTCTTCCACAACAACGAAAGCACTTTTTCATTCTTTCATATACTAGGGGATTTCACTTGGAAAAGAAGATGTTCCATACTAACGGATTCGGGTCCATAACCATGGGTTCCAATGCGCGAGATCTTGTAGCACTTATAAATGAGGCCCTATCAATTAGTATTACACAGAAGAAATCCATTATAGAAACTAATACAATTAGATCAGCTCTTCATAGAAAAACTTGGGATTTTCGATCCCAGATAAGATCGGTTCAGGATCATGGGATCCTTTTCTATCAGATAGGAAGGGCTGTTACACAAAATGTACTTCTAAGTAATTGCCCCATAGATCCTATATCTATCTATATGAAGAAGAAATCATGTAAGGGAGGGGATTCTTATTTGTACAAATGGTACTTCGAACTTGGAACGAGCATGAAGAAATTAACGATACTTCTTTATCTTTTGAGTTGTTCTGCCGGATCGGTCGCTCAAGATCTTTGGTCTTCATCCAGACACGATGAAAAAAATTGGATCACTTCTTATGGATTCGTTGAGAATGATTCTGATCTAGTTCATGGCCTATTACTATTATTACTATTAGAAGTAGAAGGCACTCTGGCTCTGGCGGGATCCTCACGGACAGAAAAATATTGTAGTCAGTTTGATAATAATCGAGTGACATTACTTCTTCGGTCCGAACCAAGGAATCAGTTAGATATGATGCAAAATGGATCTTGTTCTATCGTTGATCAGAGATTTCTATATGAAAAATACGAATCGGAGTTTGAAGAAGGGGAAGGGGCCCTCGATCCGCAACAGATAGAGGAGGATTTATTCAATCACATAGTTTGGGCTCCTAGAATATGGCGCCCTAATCTATTTGATTGTATCGAAAGGCCCACTGAATTGGGATTTCCCTATTGGACTGGGTCATTTCGGGGCAAATGGATCATTTATCATAAAGAGGATGAGCTTCAAGAGAATGATTCGGAGTTCTTGCAGAGTGGAACCGTGCAGTACCAGACACGAGATAGATCTTCCAAAGAACAAGGCTTTTTTCGAACAAGCCAATTCATTTGGGACCCTGCGGATCCATTCTTTTCCCTATTCAAAGATCAGCCCTCTGTCTCTGTGTTTTCACGTCGAGAATTCTTTGCAGATGAAGAGATGTCAAAGGGGCTTATTGCTTCCCAAACAAATCCTCCTACATCTATATATAAACGCTGGTTCATCAAGAATACGCAAGAAAAGCACTTCGAATTGTTGATTCATCGCCAGAGATGGTTTAGAACCAATAGTTCATTATCTAATGGACCTTTCCGTTCTAATACTCTATCCGAGAGTTATCAGTATTTATCAAATCTGTTCCTATCTAACGGAACGCTATTGGATCAA